CCAGCGAATGGAAAAGAAAAAACAAAGGATGAATTCCACTTTAACTTTAAAGAGACGCGCTATAAGGATAGCCCAGTTTACGAAGACTCTTATCTTAATAGGTATCAAGAACAAGAACTTTTGGAGTTAGAAAGTAAAGAAGATAAAAATCTTTTTTGGTTTGAAAAACCGCTTGTCACTTTTCTTTTCGACTGTAAACGATGGAATCGTCCATTTCGATATATAAAAAATGATCGATTTGAAAATGCTGTACGAAATGAAATGTCACAATATTTTTTTTATACATGTCCGAGTGATGGAAAACTAAGAATATCTTTTACATATCCGCCGAGTTTAGCAACTTTTTCAGAAATGATAGAACGAAAGATATCTTTGTACACGACCGAAAAACTATCCCACGAGGATAATTATTGGGTTTATACTAATGAACAAAAAAAGCACACCTTGAGCAATGAATTAATAAATCGAATAAAAATTCTAGAAAAAAAAACAGGATCCCTTGTTCTAGATGTGCTCGAGAAAAGAATCAGATTATGCAATGAGGAAAATGAAAAGGAATGCTTGCCTAAAATGTACGATCCCTTTTTAAACGGACCATATCGCGGAAAATTCAAAAAATTATCACGTTCAATCAGGAATGATTTAATAACTTCTACAGATGCAGAAGAGTCCATAGAAATAGTCTGGATAAATAAAATTCACGGTCTACTTTCTAAGGATTCCAAAAAAAAAGAATTTGAATATCAAAAGAATCTCTTTGATGGAGAATTTTTATCGACAAATATTGGTCATTCCTTAACCTCAATCGACGAAGTCCCATTTGAATCCCCACCCAGTCTTAATTTGAAAAAATTGTCTTTATTGGCAGAAGAAAAAAGAATTGATTCAGAAAAGCAAGCAAAATGTTTGCAATTGATATTCGATGTAGTTACAACTGATCACAATGATCAAACAATTAGAAATCAAAATAATCAATTTTTTTTTCCTGAACCTGAAATAGAAGAGATCAGAAAAGAGGTTCCTCGATGGTCATACAAATTGACCGACGATTTAGATTTAGATTTAGATTTAGAAGAACAAGAGGAAGAAAATGAAGAAGAATCAACGGAAGATCATGAAATTCGTTCAAGAAAAGCCAAACGTGTTGTAATTTATACTGATAAGGACGAAACTACCAATACTATTAGTAATACTAGTGATAGTGATCAAGCGGAAGAGGTGTCTTTGATACGTTACTCACAACAATCGGATTTTCGTCGGGATCTAATCAAAGGATCCATGCGTGCTCAAAGACGTAAAACAGTTACTTGGGAAATGTTTCAAGCAAATGTGCATTCGCCACTTTTTTTGGATCAAATAGACAAAACCTTTTTTCTCTCTTTTGACATCTCCGAAATTATGAATCTCGTTTTTAGGGATTGGGTGGATAGAGAATCGGAATTTCAAATTTTTGGTTCGGATTCTGAGGAGGAAGAGACAAAAGAAAGAGAGAAAAAAAACAAGGAAAAAAAAGAGGAAAATGAACGTATAACAATATCAGAAACTTGGGACAGCATTATATTTGCTCAAGCAATAAGAGGTTCGATGTTAGTAACCCAATCGATTCTTAGAAAATACATTGTATTGCCCTCGTTGATAATAGCTAAAAATGTCGGCCGTATGTTATTATTCCAATTCCCCGAGTGGTACGAGGATTTGAAAGATTGGAATAGAGAAATGCATGTTAAATGCACCTATAATGGTGTTCAATTATCAGAAACAGAATTTCCAAAAGATTGGTTAACGGATGGTATTCAGATAAAAATTCTATTTCCTTTCCGTCTGAAACCTTGGCGAAAATCTAAAGTACGATCCCATCATAGGGATACAATGAAAATGGGGGGGAAAAAGGACAATTTTTGTTTTTTAACAGTCTGGGGAAGAGAAGCGGAACTCCCCTTCGGTTCTCCTCGAAAACAACCTTCTTTTTTTGAACCTATTTTAAAAGAGTTCAAAAAAAAAATTAGAAAAGTGGAAAAAATAATTTCTCTTTCTCTAGTTCTAAGAGTTTCTAAAAAAATGAGAAAATGGTTTTTAAGGATTTCAAAAGAAAAAACAAGATGGGTTAACAAAACAGTTCTAGTTAGAAAACGAATAATGAAAGAACTTGAAAAAATAAACCCAATTTTTTTAGTTGGATTCGGAAAAGTAAAAATAGGTGAATCGGACGAAAATAGAAAAGATTCTATAATCGGTAATAAGATTATCGACGAATCAACCATTCCAATTCGATCCACGAATTGGACAAAACGTTCACTTATAGAAAAAAAAATAAAAGATCTTACTGATAGGACAACCACAATCAGGAATCAAATAGAACAAATTACAAAAGACAAGAAAAAAATAATTCTAACTCCAGATACAGATATAAGTATTAGCCCTAACAAGACAAATTCTGCTGATAAAAATTCAGAATTGCAAAAACATATTTGGCAAATATTCAAAAGAAAGAGTACCAGATTAATACGTAAATTAGACTACTTTCTCAAATATTTCATTGAAAAAATATACAGCGATATCCTTCTATGTACCATTAATATTCTTAGGACCAATGCACAACTTTTCCTTGAATCAACAAAAAAAATGATCAATAAATTCTTTTACCACGATGAAACAAATCAAAAAGGGATTGATCAAACAAAAAAAAATACAATTCACTTTATTTCGACAATGAAAAAGTCGCTTTCTAATATTAATTATAATAAGAATTCAAACATTTATTATGACTTATCCTCTTTGTCACAAGCATATGTATTTTATACATTATCACAAGTTCAAGTTAATAACAAAAATTACTTGAAATCTGTACTTCAATATCACGGAATCTTTCTTTTTCTTAAAGATAGAATCAAAGATTATTGTGGGACACGAGGACTATTTGATTCCAAACCAAAGCATAAGAAAGTTTATAAGTCTGGAATGAATAAATGGAAAAACTGGTTAAAGAATCATTATCAATACAATTTATCTCAATCTCAATGGTCTCAATTAGTACCAAAAAAATGGAGAAATAGAGTCAATCAACGTTGTACAACTCAAAAAAAAAACTCAATAATATTTGATTCATATAAAAAAAACCAATTAATTCATTACGTGAAACAAAATTATTACGGAATAGACTCATGGATAGGACTAAAAGAAAAATTAAAAAAAAACTACAAATATGATCTTCTAGCACATAAATATGTGAATTATGAGAATGGAGGGGACTCATATATTTATACATCGCCATCACAAGTAAACAGAGATAAAAAAATTCCATATAATTTCAATACACAGAAAACACAGAAACCCGAATCATTTTATGTACTAATATCTATATCTATTAGTGATTATCTAGGAGAAGAATCTAGTCTATATGGAGAAAAAAATCTAGATAGAAAATACTTTGATTGTAGAATCCTCCGGTTTTGTTTTAGAAAAAATATTGATATTGATGCCTGGACTAATATGCATATTGGTACCAAGATTAATAAAGATACTAAAGCTGGAACTAATAATTATCAAAAAATTTATAATAAAAATATTTATCCTCTCACGATTCATCAAAAAACAAAACCATTCAATAAAAAAAAAAAACTTTTTGATTGGATGGGAATGAATAAAGAAAGGCTATATCGTCCTATATCAAATCTGGAATCTTGGTTCTTCCCAGAATTTGGACTACTTTATGATGCATATAAGCTTAAACCATGGATTATACCAATCCAATTTCTTCTTTTAAACATTCATAGAGATAAGAATATTAGTCAAATAAACATTCATAGAGATAAGAATATTAGTCAAAGTCAAAATAAGAACATCAACGGAAATCAAAAAAAGGATCTTAATCTACGATCTAATAAAGAAGAATATCTTGAATTAGAAAATCGGAACCAACAAGAAAAAAAACAAAATCAAAGAGATCCTGGATTAGATATACAACAAGATACACAAAAACAAAAGAAAAAAGAAGATGTTGAAAAAAATTACACAGAATCAACCATTAAAAAACGTAAAAAGAAAAAACAATTCAAGAGTAAGAAGGAAGAAGAACTAGATTTATTCCTGAAAAAATATTTGATTTTTCAAATAAGATGGGATGATTCTTTGAATCAAAAAATGATCAACAATATCAAGGTATATTGTTTACTACTTAGACTTATAAATATAAGGGAAATTGCTATATCCTCAATTCAAAGAAGAGAGATGCGGCTAGATGTAATGTTGATTCAAAAAGATCTATCTCTTACAGAATTGATAAAAAAGGGAATATTTATCATTGAACCGGTTCGTCTCTCTAAAAAATTGGATGAAGAATTTATTATATATCAAACCATAGGTATTTCATTGATCAATAAGAGTAAACAACAAGCTGAAACTGATAAAAGATATAAAAAAAAAAAATATCTTGATGAGAGTCCTTTTGAGAAATCTATTTCACAACATAGCACTATGTTTGTGAGTGAAGATAAAAATAATTATGATTTAGTTGTTCCTGAAAACATTCTATCTACTAGACGTCGTAGAGAGTTGAGAATTCTAATTTGTTTCAATTCCTGGAAGAGAAATGGTGTAGACGTAGATAGAAATCTAATATTTTTCAAGGAAAACAACATAAGAAACTGTGGACAGTTTTTGAAAAAGGACAAGCATTTTAACACAAATGCAAATAAAAACAAATTAATTCAATTCAAATTATTTCTTTGGCCTAATTATCGATTAGAAGATTTAGCTTGTATGAATCGGTATTGGTTTGATACCAATAATGGTAGTCGTTTCAGTATGTCAAGAATACAGATGTATCCACAATACACTTCAGAATTAATTGATAGTATTTTTAAATAGTATATTTAATTTATTTTTTTTTAATTTAATTATATTATTAATTATTTTATATAATATTAATAATATTAATTATTTTATTACTATTTATTACTATAAATAGACTATATATATATATTATGATAATATACTTATTTATGATATACCCATTTTATATATTTATTATTTATGTTACTTATAAATATTATTTATACTTATATAATATAAAATATAATATAAAAACTTAAACTTATATATATTAAAATTAAATTTTTATATATAATTTATGTAATTACGTCATATATTATGTTATGTCATATATCATATATTATGTCATATATAATCATGTGTAGTGTGTAGTGCGTGAGTGAGACATTTGATATGATATACGAAGGCCGAAAGATATACATATATGTTGTGTTATATTATGATACATGATACTTCATTTAATGGCTTATCAACTAAATCTAGAAATGAATCGGCGAAATCTTCTTAGGTAAAATACATACAATACAAAGAAATCATTCCCTTTTTGGAGTGCAGAAAAATATTACACCTTTCTATCCAAATCAAATTAATAAATAAAAAATTCAAATTTGATTTGGATAGAAAAAATAGTATCGTATATACAAGAGTAAGAGGAAACCTTTTTTGTGTCTACCAAAAAATGACCAACATTATTATTTCTGATCAGTAAAAAAAAAAAATGGAAAATTCTTTTATGGTCAAAAATTCATTTATCTCAATTATTTCACAAGAACAAGAAGAAAAAGAAGAAAACAAAGGGTCTGTCGAATTTCAAGTATTCAGTTTCACCAAAAAAATACGGAGACTTACTTCACATTTAGAATTGCATAAAAAAGATTTTTTATCCCAGAGGGGTTTACAAAAAATTCTGGGAAAACGTCAACGGCTGTTGGCATATTTGTCAAAGAAAAATAGAGTACGTTATAAGAAATTAATTGGTCAGTTGGATATTCGAGAGCCAAAAACTCGTTAATTCAAAGATTCGTTTGAACCTTTTTTTTAGATTTTTCTATTTTGTTTGATTTTATTTTGACCGAACCTCGTTTTGAAAAATTCATAGAATAATGAATTGGGGAAAAAAGATATGACTGTACCGGCTACAAGAAAAGATCTTATGATAGTCAATATGGGTCCTCACCACCCATCAATGCATGGTGTTCTTCGACTGATCGTTACTCTTGATGGTGAAGATGTTATTGACTGTGAACCCATACTAGGTTATTTACACAGAGGAATGGAAAAAATTGCGGAAAACCGAACAATTGTACAATACTTGCCTTATGTAACGCGTTGGGATTATCTAGCTACTATGTTCACAGAAGCAATAACAGTAAATGCACCAGAACAATTGGGAAATATTCAAGTACCTCAAAGAGCCAGCTATATCAGAGTAATTATGCTAGAGCTGAGTCGTATAGCTTCTCATTTGTTATGGCTTGGCCCTTTTATGGCAGATATTGGTGCACAAACTCCCTTTTTCTATATTTTCAGAGAGAGGGAATTGATATATGATCTATTTGAAGCTGCCACAGGTATGCGAATGATGCATAATTATTTCCGTATCGGAGGAGTAGCTGCTGATTTACCTCATGGCTGGATAGATAAATGTTTGGATTTTTGCGATTATTTTTTAACAGGAGTTGACGAATACCAAAAACTTATTACGCTAAATCCCATTTTTTTGGAACGAGTTGAAGGAGTAGGCGTTATTGGGGGAGAGGAAGCAATAAATTGGGGCTTATCGGGACCAATGTTACGAGCTTCCGGAATCCAATGGGATCTTCGTAAAGTTGATCAATATGAGTGTTACAATGAATTCGATTGGGAAATCCAATGGCAAAAAGAAGGAGACTCATTAGCTCGTTATTTAGTACGAATCAGTGAAATGACGGAATCCATAAAAATTATTCAACAGGCTCTAGAAGGGATTCCGGGGGGACCCTATGAAAATTTAGAAGTCCGGCGCTTTGATAGAGCAAAAGATTCCGAATGGAATGATTTTGAATATAGATTCATTAGTAAAAAACCTTCGCCCAATTTTGAATTGTCAAAACAAGAACTTTACGTCAGAGTAGAAGCCCCAAAAGGAGAATTAGGCATTTTTCTTATAGGAGATCGGAGTGTTTTCCCCTGGAGATGGAAAATTCGTCCGCCAGGTTTCATCAATTTGCAAATTTTGCCTCAGCTAGTTAAAAGAATGAAATTGGCTGATATCATGACAATACTAGGTAGTATAGATATTATTATGGGAGAAGTTGATCGTTGAAATGATAATTGATATAACAGAAGTACAAACTATCAATTCTTTTTCTGGATCGGAATTCTTAAAAGAGGTTTTTGAACTTATATGGCTCTTTGTCCCTATTTTTATCCTGATATTGGGAATCATAATAGGTGTACTAGTAATTGTGTGGTTAGAAAGAGAAATATCCGCAGGGATACAACAACGTATTGGACCTGAATATGCCGGTCCGTTAGGAATTCTTCAAGCTTTAGCGGATGGTACTAAGCTACTTTTTAAAGAGGATCTCCTACCGTCTAGAGGGGATAGTCGTTTGTTCAGTGCCGGGCCAACAATAGCGGTCATATCCGTTTTACTAAGTTATTTAGTAATTCCTTTTGAGTATCACCTTGTTCTAGCCGATCTCAGTATAGGTGTTTTCTTATGGATCGCCATTTCCAGTATTGCTCCTATTGGACTTCTTATGTCAGGATATGGGTCGAATAATAAATATTCTTTTTCAGGTGGTTTACGAGCTGCTGCTCAATCTATTAGTTATGAAATACCATTAACTCCATGTGTGTTATCAATATCTCTACGTGTGATTCGTTAGAACATGAACTTTTCTTTATTTTTAGGAAATGGATTAAATGTGTTGAATAGATATAGTTATTTTTTTATTCATCATTCAGATTTAGGTCAATGGGTTAAACTAGATAGTCATATGAGTGAAACAAAACAGCTTATAAATTCGCAGTAATAAAATGCATTCTCATTCCCTATGTACAAGAGTAAAGTGGAAGTAAACATAAGCAGTGTAAACTGTTTACCCCAAGATTGAAATTGTTTGATTAGTCTTCATGTCTTGAAGCGGGTACAAAGGATCAACTGTATGGAGTTTCAACTAGAGTCTTGTACGTATTACCATATGGAAGATCAATCAAAAATGAGTAGACAAGTAGGAACACCAAGATACACAAAAGATTAGTAATAGAGATAATGTAAAGTCTCAAAAGAGGCATTTACGCATAAAATGAATCAAAATAAGGGCTTTAAGTTGGTAGAAATGATAAAGCAGTACTTCCTTATAGGATTCCAATCTAGAGTATGCTCCTATTCACTGATTAAAGAAATGACTATCAAGAACGAATTAATCCTCTTTTTTCAGAGTACCCCCTCTCTCTTCTGAGAAACAAGAACAGGAACAAAAGAAACAGAATGCAATATCAATATATGGAATGGGAAAATAACTGAATAAAAAAAAACCTTTAGTTATTCTTTCTTTACTGTATCCATGCATATACAATTCTTACAAAAATTTATGAATTAGTGGATAATTCTTTCTTTTTCGTAATCTAATAAAAAAGATGGGGCGAATTGTCTATTTACAAAAATGAGTATTTTATTATTGAAGTACAAAATTATTACTGAACAAAGAAAATTTCTTTTTAAGAGAATGAGATTAATTCAAAAGCGTTTTTTTCTAGCAAACAGAATTACCTCGGTCTAATTTTGGACTCTCTCTCCAATCTATCTTTATTCTATTTATCCCAAATAGATAATTAATGTTAATACCGAACTAGTCCTTATATTTATTTGTTATTTGTGGCCGTAGAGGAGCCGTATGAAACTGAGGTTTCATGTACGGTTCTGAAATAGCGACGGAAACTGTGATGTTATCGCCGACTATAATTATCTAATAGTTCAAGTACAGTTGATATAGTTGAGGCACAGTCAAAATATGGTTTTTGGGGGTGGAATCTGTGGCGTCAGCCTATAGGATTTTTAGTTTTTTTAATTTCTTCTCTAGCAGAATGTGAGAGATTACCTTTTGATTTACCAGAAGCGGAGGAGGAATTAGTAGCAGGTTATCAAACCGAATATTCAGGTATCAAATACGGTTTGTTTTACGTCGCTTCTTATCTAAATTTATTAGTTTCTTCATTATTTGTAACAGTTCTTTACTTAGGGGGGTGGAATTTATCTCTTCCGTACATATTTCTTCCTGAACTTTTCGGAATAAAAAAAATAGGGGGAATCTTTGGAATGACAATTGGTATCTTCATTACATTAGCTAAAGCCTATTTGTTCCTGTTTATTCCTATCACAACAAGATGGACTTTGCCTAGGATGAGAATGGACCAACTATTAAATCTTGGATGGAAATTTCTTTTACCCATTTCTCTAGGTAATCTATTATTGACAACTTCTTTCCAACTTGTTTCACTATAAATATAAATAACAGAATACAATAACGCTATTCTAGATTCATAACCTCTCTCAATCAAACAAGAGAAAGAAATATTAATTTCTTTATTTCATTGATATATACGATATGTTTCCTATGGTGACTGGATTCATGAATTATGGTCAACAAACAGTACGAGCTGCAAGGTATATTGGTCAAGGTTTTATGATTACCTTATCTCATGCAAATCGTTTACCCGTAACTATTCAATATCCTTATGAAAAATCAATCACATCAGAGCGTTTCCGGGGGCGAATCCATTTTGAATTCGATAAATGTATTGCTTGTGAAGTATGTGTTCGTGTATGCCCTATAGATCTACCCGTTGTAGATTGGAGATTGGAAGCAGATATTAAAAAGAAACAATTGCTTAATTATAGTATTGATTTTGGGGTCTGTATATTTTGTGGTAACTGTGTGGAGTATTGTCCAACAAACTGTTTATCAATGACTGAAGAATATGAACTTTCTGCTTATGATCGCCATGAATTGAACTATAATCAAATTGCATTGGGTCGGTTACCAATATCAATAATAGGAGATTACACAATTCAAACAGTTATGAATTCAACTCAAATCAACAAAATAGACAAGGATAAACCTCTTTATTCAAGGACAGTTACCAATTAGTAAGATCCTTTTTTTGATATAGTATTGATTTGATATATATATTTGATATATTTATATATTTGATATATTTATTTTATTTCATATATATTTATATATTTGATATATGTTATGTTTTTTTATTTTTTATATATATTATATATATATATTTTTTTATTATTTATATATATTTATTATTTATATAATATAAATATATAATATAAAATAGAAATATAATATATCTTACATTAATCCACTACATAAATTCACACTACATTAAGATTTAATTCAATTAGGGATATAGCATATACAAGAAAAAAATAGGGTAACTTTTTTTCCTGGATTATTCAAAAGGGTCATAAAAAATTTCAACTTATCTATATTTTATACATAATGGATTTAACTGGGCCAATACATGATATTCTTGTAGTATTTCTGGGATCCGCTCTTATTTTAGGGGGCCTGGGAGTAGTTTTATTTACCAATCCCATTTTTTCTGCCTTTTCTTTGGGATTAGTTCTTGTTTGTGTATCCTTATTCTATATTCTATTGAACTCCTATTTTGTAGCTGCTGCACAGCTCCTTATTTATGTGGGAGCTATAAATGTCTTAATCATATTTGCTGTGATGTTTCTGAAGGGTTCAGAATATTCCAATGATTTCTATCTTTGGACCGTGGGAGATGGGGTTACTTCGCTGGTTTGTACAAGTATTCTTTTTTCACTAATTACTACTATCCCAGATACATCATGGTATGGAATTATTTGGACTACAAAATCAAACCACATTATAGAGCAGGACCTTATAAGTAATGTTCAACAAATTGGGATTCATTTATCAACAGATTTTTTTCTTCCATTTGAACTCATTTCTATAATTCTTTTAGTTGCCTTGATAGGTGCAATTACTATGGCTCGTCAATAATAAAATAATTATTACTATTCTAATTAGTATTATATTATTATTATTAAGAAATACTTAATTACTAAAAAATTATTAAGAAATACTTAATTACTAAAAACTTAGTATTAGTATTAATAAAATACTTAAGATTAACACTCCAAAAAAAAATAGGCCTTTTTGTCATGTGTTATTGTTAGGACATTTATTTCCCTTCAAATTTTTTTTGATATTTATAGTTCATATATGAATGATATTAATCTAAGAGACCCATATCATATATAAAATAAAAAGTATTCTAAGGTATTTGATTCTACCCTTTTTTCTACCGTGAATGCTTTCTTTTGTCCTAGATTTTGTCTTGGAATTATGACTTTCTGAAATTCTTATTTTAGTTTAGAAAAAACTTAAAGCAGTTGAATTGTTTGTTGAAATCAATTGAGATTGATAAGGAGTTAGTCAATGATGTTTGAGCATGTACTTTTTTTGAGTGCATATTTGTTTTCTATCGGTATTTATGGATTGATCACAAGTCGAAGTATGGTTAGAGCACTTATGTGTCTTGAGCTTATACTAAATTCGGTTAATATTAATCTTGTCACATTTTCTGATTTATTTGATAATCGACAATTAAAAGGAGACATTTTTTCGATCTTTGTTATAGCTATAGCAGCGGCTGAAGCTGCTATTGGTCTAGCTATTGTTTCGTCGATCTATCGTAACAGAAAATCAACGCGTATTAATCAATCAAATTTGTTGAATAAATAGTCTTAATGATATAATTAAATTGTAATAAAAAATCATATTCATATATAATATAATACTATACTCATAACAGAAATAGAATACAAAATAAATAAATACAAAATCATATACAATATACATATAAATACAATATACATATAAAAAAAATATAATATATATATAAATATATAATTATTATAAAATTATAAAATATATAATTATTATAAAATTATAAAATATACATAACATAATAAGTCTAATATTATAGAATATAGTTCATAATATTATGTTCATCATTTTTTAGTTTATAATAAAATATGATTAATTAGTACTAACATAATTAATATTATTTATTTTATCAGTTATATTTCTATTCGCTGGTTTTTATAATTTTATTTTTTTAATTTAATTTTATTAGTACTAGTTAATATTAGCATGTAATATGGACAATTCATATCACTATGTTTGGTGAAATAGAAATCAAAGTCTCTTGGCCCTCTTCTCATGAACAGATCCAGAAGTATATAGATTCTAAAAAAATTCTGGTAAACCACTGATTCGTCTGGTGTCTACAATATATAGATTTTTTTATTATTGATTTTACCAGAACCAGATCGAAAATTTTTATGTTCAAAACGGAAGCTTATAGATCCAATGTCACATTCAGTAAAGATTTATGATACATGTATAGGGTGTACTCAATGTGTACGGGCCTGCCCTACGGATGTTTTGGAAATGATACCTTGGCCAGGATGTAAAGCTAAGCAAATTGCCTCTGCTCCAAGAACCGAGGACTGCGTAGGTTGTAAGAGATGTGAATCCGCCTGTCCAACAGATTTTTTGAGTGTCCGTGTTTATTTATGGCATGAGACAACTCGCAGTATGGCCCTAGCTTATTGATACGTTATTAAAAAATCCACTTGAATCATTTGATTCCTCTTTACTGACAAAAACCCGTGCTCAGAATTAAATAAATATTTTATTGATATTGAGTACGGGTTTTTCTGGTCAAAGCGTATCTTGTCTTTACCACGAGTTATTTTCCTTGGTTAACAATAATTGTTGTTTTTCCTATATTCGCGGGCTCTTCCATTTTTGTTCTCCCGCATAGGGGAAATAAGGTAGTTCGTTGGTATACCATAGGTATATGTTTATTGGAACTTCTTATAACGACCTATGCATTCTGTTATCATTTTCAATTGGACGATCCATTAATCCAATTAGAAGAGGATTTGAAATGGATAAATATTTTTGATTTTCACTGGAGACTGGGAATCGATGGACTTTCGATAGGACCTATTTTATTGACAGGATTTATCACCACTTTAGCTACTTTAGCGGCTTGGCCAGTTACTCGAGATTCGCGATTGTTTCATTTTCTGATGTTAGCAATGTACAGTGGTCAAATAGGATCATTTTCTTCTCGAGACATTTTACTTTTTTTTATCATGTGGGAGTTAGAATTAATTCCTGTTTATTTACTTTTATCCATGTGGGGGGGGAAAAAACGCCTGTACTCGGCTACAAAGTTTATTTTATACACTGCCGGTGGTTCCATTTTTCTTTTAATAGGAGTTCTAGGTATGGGTTTATATGGTTCCAATGAACCAACATTAAATTTTGAAACATTAGCAAATCAATCGTATCCTGTAGCATTGGAAATAATATTATATTTTGGCTTTCTTATTGCTTATGCTGTCAAACCACCGATTATACCCCTACATACATGGTTACCAGATACCCATGGAGAAGCACATTACAGTACATGTATGCTTCTAGCCGGAATCTTATTAAAAATGGGAGCATATGGATTGATTCGGATCAATATGGAATTTTTATCCCACGCTCATTCCATATTTTCACCATGGTTGGTAATAGTGGGAACAATACAAATAATTTATGCCGCTTCAACCTCTCTCGGTCAACGCAATTTAAAAAAGAGAATAGCCTATTCTTCCATATCTCACATGGGTTTCATAATTATAGGAATTGGTTCGATAACCAACACAGGACTTAATGGAGCTATTTTACAATTGCTCTCTCATGGATTTATTGGTGCTGCTCTTTTTTTCTTGGGGGGAACAAGTTGTGATAGAATACGTCTTGTTTATCTTGACGAAATGGGGGGGGTATCCATTCCAATGCCCAAAATCTTTACTATGTTCAGTAGTTTCTCAATGGCTTCTCTTGCATTGCCCGGAATGAGTGGTTTTGTTGCGGAATCAGTAGTCTTTTTTGGAATAATTACCAGTCCAAAATATCTTTTAATACCAAAAATACTAATTACTTTTGTAATGGCAATTGGAATAATATTAACTCCTATTTATTCATTATCTATGTCACGCCAGATGTTCTATGGATACAAGTTATTCAATCTTCCAAACTCTTTTTTTGTAGATTCTGGACCGCGAGAACTATTTGTTTCGATCTGTATCTTTTTACCCGTAATAGCGATTGGTATTTATCCTGATTTGGTTATTTCATTATCAGTTGACAAGGTACAAGCTATTCTATCTAATTATTACGATAGATAGTCTTCATGAATAAAACAGAAAGTCATTATGGGAAGTGAATTGGAATTGTAATGGGATGTATTACATCTCAAGTTTTTTTGAGAACCGTTTAACTCAAAAAGTTAAACGGTTCTCAAAAAAACTTACACAAACTTTCTTTATCTGTATCTGTGGGACGATTTTTTTTATTTATTCTTCAATAAGTTTATTCAATTAGATGCTAAATTAGTATTTAAGTTAATATGAATGAACCATAACTATGCAGTCCTATTCCTAATAAATTAACCCCAAAATAGCATATCCAAATTATCAGAAATCCTATAGAAGCCACAATTGCCGAATTCGCACCTTGCCAACTTTTGGTTGTTCTAGTATGTGAATAAATCGCGTATATAGTCCAAGTAATAAATGCCCAAGTTTCTTTAGGGTCCCAGTTCCAATAGGATCCCCATGCCTCATTAGCCCATACTGCTCCAGAGAGAATACCCATAGTTAAAAAAGTAAACCCTAGACTAATGACACGAGAACTCCAATAATCCAATCTTTGTACCAATTGATATTTGTAATAATTTTTAAAAGAAGAAAAAGAAGTATTTTGTAAAACATTTCTGTTTTCATTCAAACATTCGATCTCACTAAAGAAAAATGACCTAATTAATAAATTCTTGTTTTTACCAAAACTTTCGATATTTTTTCGAAATGTAATGACTAGAAGAGCAATTGAAAATAAGGATCCAACTAAGAGAGCTGCATAACTCAATAACATCATACTTACATGCATCATTAACCAATGGGACCGTAGAGCGGGTACTAATATTGCGGATTGATGCATTTCAGTCCAAAGACCCGAAGTGGCGAAGCCTTGAGTCAAAATAGCACTTGGTGTGGTTATTGCGCTTAAATCGTTTTTATTTTTATGATTCCATATTTTAGGAATCATATGAATTATAGCGAAACTCCACGAAAGGAACATTAATGATTCGTATAAATTACTTAATGGGAAATGGCCCGAATAAATCCAACGAATAACTAATAATCCTGTTATCGACAAAAAAGTAGCTATCATCCCCTTTTCTGACGAATCCCATAATCCCACGATTTCGTGGACTAAAAAGGTCATCAAATGAATCGTAATTACAATTGAAATGATCGAAAAAGAGATATGATTTAATATATGTTCTAAAGTTAGAAATATCATAAAAGAAGGAGTCCAATTACATACAGAATTCAAATTTCAAATCAGGAATTAAATAAATTATAGGATTTCTAATGTTATTTTTATTTTAGAGGATGCCGCCACTCGGACTCGAACCGAGATGCTCTAGCACTGCTTCCTAAGAGCAGCGTGTCTACCGATTTCACCATGGCGGCTTGCTTGAAATAATAATAGTTCATTCATCTTGAATTGTCGAGACTCAAGGATTTAATGTAATATTGTTTAAATTGAAATGAAATTTTTAATATTATTACGTAACTCGGTATCATTAAATTGTATTACTAATTTGATTCCTTGTTGTGTATAACATTTATGGGAAGATTTACCAAACAAATCAATTAGGTATTGGACTAGACATATAACAAAAAAGAGTTGCAATCTCTATTGTAATTTTTTTTCACAAAAAAATTTATATTTAAAAAAAATGAACTTTTTGTAAAAAGTTAGTGTCATAAGTAAAAATTATCATCTCGGGAAATTAAATTATAGTATAATGAAAAAAAAAACGAAACTTCGTATATTATTATTCTATTTTTTCTTTTAATTTAAATTAAAAGAAAAAATAGAATAATAATAGTTAAAGCCAGTCTAGTTATATTATAATAGACAGAGAAAATCTTCTTCTACATATCACAACAGTTAGTTCTAGCTCATATTGAATTGAAGAATTTAAAACAAAACACAAATTAATTTAATGCGACCCATTCGTCTTATAAAATAAATGAAAGTTTTCATTATTAATTATTTGAACTATGTCAATTCAGATTAGTCCAAGGCCTTATTACTTGTTTGTCGCACAAAAAAACTTTTTGAATGTCCTGTGGATACTGATTTAGCTAAAGAAAAAGCCTTTAGCGCAGCCAAATATCCTTTTTTCTTCCAAATACTTTTACGAATACGTTTTTTTGACATAGAAGTACGTTTTTTTGGAACTGCCATTCAAAAAAAAAGAGTTAGTATTGGATGTGAAAGACATGTATTGTTCAAAAAGGATCGGTCCTTTTTCATTATTTATTATCTATACTTTACTTAACTTATTACATAGATAAAAATTTTTCATAACATAAAAAGAGTTTCTTACCTAACAAACAAAAAAATATATTATTGATTTGTTTTGTGCACATCCCATATAGTCTTTGTATTTGTACTAGAAAAGAAAAGAAAATTTCTTTTGATAATAATCTTTTCTTATTCTAGTTTATTTTATGCTTTTTTTTGTATCTCTATTACATACAAATACAATCTTCAAATCAAGAAAGAGCTAGTATTGATTGTTTATTTTTTTTATAGTCCCATCCGGATCTGTGTTTACGGTATCTATTATCATTAAAAAGAAGTTGATTGCTACTCAAATCAAAAAGAACAAAAAGGTTTCCACTCATATTTGATTTTGATTTGAGTCTGTTATTTTTATAACACATTTAATAAATAAAAAGTCTTAAATTAAGACTCTTTCCCCATCTCCTTATATAATATAGATTTCCATTTTATTTTCTATGAATTTTATTGATCAATTTCAGAGTGCCTATTCATAATTTAAATATAAAACTACTATTACTATAGTTAGTCTCTTAAACAAGACATTACCAGATAAAAGTAATTAATTTTAGTAATATCTTATTTGAGTTCTATGCCAAATAAGAAATATTGTAGTATTTTATTTACAATAAGCATAAGTTTTCCTATTGAATTGGAATTCAATCAATCAGTTCCACAGTGAATTAGTAATTACTTTAAATATTTTAACTCTAATTATAATAGATAATAAAGTTCCTTTTTATTGAATTCTGTTATTAGTGGATACAGGATCCATATTTGAACCAAGTGCTTTATTTTGTGTTGGTGGAACTTTTTTTACTATACTACTTTTTTTACTATACTATATGGTTATAAATCATCAAAACGTAATTCAAAATTTTCTATTTTTTTTTTGATCTTAATTTAAATTTAATCAAAATTTCTCTTTCTTTAGTGAATAACCCGGTAATAACTTTTTTTACCTAGTCATTTGGTCATATCATTTGATCAAACGAATTGGAGCTTTTTGAATTATTTTATTTAATATTTAATAATATATGTGATATGTGAAAAATCAGATCAATTAAGAATTAAAATCTTTGAGTTTTTCATAATTTTTTTGCTGATTTCTTTTATTCTTGTTCTTTCCGAAATAGAAATAGATAAGAGTTGGTGAATCGGAAACAATTACAATTAAATTAATAAGAAAAAAAAATTTTAAAATTGCTTTCTTATGGAACATATATATCAATATGCATGGATAATACCTTTTCTTCCACTCCCTGTTACTATGTCAATAGGATTTGGACTTCTACTTGTTCCAACAGCAACAAAAAATATTCGCCGTATGTGGGCTTTTCCTAGTGTTTTACTGCTAAGCATAGCTATGGTTTTTTCGGTCAATTTGTCTATTCAACAAATAAATGGAAGTCTTATTTATCAATATCTATGGTCTTGGACCATCAATAATGATTTTTCCTTAGAGTTCGGATACTTTATTGATCCGCTTACTTCTATAATGTTAATATTAATCACTACTGTTGGAATTATGGTTCTTATTTATAGTGACAATTATATGTCTCACGATCAAGGATATTTGAGATTTTTTGCTTATATGAGTTTTTTCAATGCTTCAATGTTGGGATTAGTTACTAGTTCCAATTTGATACAAATTTATATTTTTTGGGAATTGGTAGGAATGTGTTCGTATTTATTGATAGGTTTTTGGTTTACACGACCAACTGCAGCAAGCGCTTGCCAAAAAGCTTTTGTAACCAATCGTGTAGGGGATTTTGGTTTGTTATTGGGAATCTTAGGTTTTTATTGGGTAACAGGAAGTTTCGAATTTCGGGATTTGTTCGAAACATTTAATAAGTTGATTTATAATAATGAGGTTAATGTTAATTCTTTATTTGCTACTCTGTGTGCCTTCCTATTATTCCTCGGTGCAGTTGCTAAATCCGCACAATTCCCTCTTCACATATGGTTACCTGATGCCATGGAGGGACCTACTCCTATTTCGGCTCTTATACATGCTGCTACTATGGTAGCGGCAGGAATTTTTCTTGTGGCTCGGCTTCTTCCTCTTTTCACAAGCATACCCTACATAATGAATATCATTTCCTTGATAGGTGTAATAACACTATTATTAGGAGCTACTTTTGCTCTTGCTCAAAGAGATATTAAAAGAAGTTTAGCCTATTCTACAATGTCTCAATTGGGTTATATTATGTTAGCCCTAGGGCTAGGTTCTTATCGAGCTGCTTTATTTCATTTGATCACTCATGCCTATTCTAAAGCATTATTGTTTTTGGGATCCGGATCTATTATTCATTCAATGGAACCCCTTGTTGGATATTCACCCGATAAAAGTCAGAATATGGTTCTTATGGGCGGTTTAACAAGATATGTTCCAATTACAAGAACTACGTTTTTATTAGGTACATTTTCTCTTTGTGGTATTCCACCTCTTGCTTGTTTTTGGTCCAAAGATGAAATTCTTAGCGAAAGCTGGTTGTATTCACCAATTTTTGCAGTGATAGCTTATTTTACAGCAGGACTAACCGCATTTTATATGTTTCGGGTGTATTTACTTACCTTTGAAGGGTATTTACATGTTAATTTTCAAAATTATAGTGGAACTCAAAATAACTCATTTTATTCAATATCTTTATGGGGAAAAGAAGTGCCTAAGGCGATCAACATAAATTTACTTTTCTCAATGACAATGAATAATAATGAAAGCGTTTATTTTTTTCCTAAAAATACATATCAATTTGATGGGAATGTAATAAATCGGATGCGATACTTTACTACTCGTTTTTTGAAAAAATATACTTCTATGTATCCCCACGAATCGGACAATACTATGTTATTTCCTTTGCTTATATTGGTAGTATTTACTCTTTTTATTGGATTCATAGGAATTGCTTTTGGTCAAGGGGAAATAAATTTTGATCTATTATCGAAATGGTTGGCTCCATCGAAAAATCTTTTACATCCAAATTTGGACTATTCCGTAGACTGGTATGAATTTTTGACAAATGCATTTATTTCAGTAAGTATAGCTTTTTTCGGAATATTTGTAGCATCCATTTTTTATGGGTCTGCTTATTCATCTTTCAAAAATTTGGACTTAATCAATTCATTTGTGAAAATAGGTCCTAAAAGAGCTTTTTTGGACCAAATAGTAAATGTTATATACAACTGGTCGTATAATCGTGGTTATATAGATTTTTTCTACACAAGGGTTGTAATTCGGAGTATAAAAGGATTAGCTAAACTAACTCATTTTTTTGATAGACGCATAATTGATGGAATTACAAACAGTGTTGGGGTTATAAGTTTCTTTGCGGGTGAACTAATTAAATATTTAGTAGGGGGGGGACGAATCTCGTCTTATCTCTTTTTTTATTTATCCTTTATATTAATCTTTTTATTAATTTATTTTTTGTTTTTGAATTTATAAAATTATAATAATATTTTTTTTTTTATTTTTTTTATTTAAGATCGAATATTCAAATTCAAATTTGAATATTATAAAATAAAAAAAAATAAGATAATAAAAAATCAATCAATATGGTAAGATAAGAGAAAAAATAATTATATTCTAAAATTCTATTCTAATAGAAATAAAATAGAATTCTAAAATTCTAATATAAATAG